ATGTATCAATCATATCGTTGTAGCAACTGAAATTTTTTTCTCAATTTTACATAACATAAAAGAGAAATCAATCAGATCATAAAGTTGTGAATCAAAAAAGGGATATGGATAAAAGGAAGGCTGAGAGAAAGAGAAAAAGAAAATATCAATGATATATGATTCCAATATGATGTATGGTCTATGAATTATCTCATATTCATATAAGAGCAATGTAATAAAGCATTAATAGGGATTTGTCCATAATTTAGTAATTAGATGTATCTAATTCATAAGAAAAAAAAAAAGAGCACCGAGTCAATAAAGACTGAGGAGATTGGCTCAGGAACAAATTGAATTTGGAGCTCCATTGCAAAGTTTGGGCCTAGCCATTAATGGAGAAGCGATGGGAACGACAGAACCCGTGACTCCAGAAGACTCTATTGAAAATAAATCCTAATGAGTCATTGGGTGGGATGGCGGAACGAACCAAAAACCAATTCATTTATTCTGATAGGTCGTGGGATGACCCTACGAATCAAACAGATATTGAAAGAGTAAATATTCGCCCGCGAAAACTTATTGATTTCTAAGTTTTGGACGATTCAAAAAAAGTAAAAATAAAAATTTCTTAATATTATAATATTATTAGAAATATTAAAAACATTTTATTTATTTAAAGTATCCTAGAAAGTTACTTCGAATTTTATATACATAGAAAAGCAAGATATAACAATTCCTACGTTATAGATTCGGTCTCAAAAAATCCCAGAATCCCTTGCATTATTCATTAAATACATATATCTGTAATCTTTTTTTTATCGTTTCATTCGCGAGGAGCTGGATGAGAAGAAACTCTCATGTCCGGTTCTGCAGTAGAGATGGCATTGAGGAACAGCCATCAACTATAACCCCAAAAGAACCAGATTCCGTAAACAACATAGAGGACGAATGAAGGGAATCTCTTATCGAGGCAATCATATTTGTTTCGGCAGATACGCTCTTCAGGCACTTGAACCCGCTTGGATTACATCTAGACAAATAGAAGCGGGGCGAAAATCAATGACACGATATGCGCGTCGTGGTGGAAAAATATGGATACGTATATTTCCAGACAAACCCGTTACAGTAAGACCTACTGAAACCCGTATGGGTTCGGGGAAAGGATCCCCCGAATTCTGGGTATCCGTCGTTAAACCAGGTCGAATACTTTACGAAATGGGTGGAGTATCAGAAATTGTAGCCAGAGAAGCTATTTCAATAGCTGCGTCCAAAATGCCTATACGAACTCAATTCGTTATTGCAGGATAGAACTAGAACTGTGTAACCGAAAGAAAGGGCCTTTATATGATGAAAAAACAAACGAGGTTTTCTTATTTTTTAGTTCTGAACAAACAATATTTCTTCTTTTTTTTTAATGCAAAGGGCGAAGAAAAAAATGATTCAACCTCAAACCTATTTAAATGTAGCAGATAACAGCGGGGCTAAAGAATTAATGTGTATTCGAATCATAGGGGCCAGTAATCGACGATATGCTCATATTGGAGACGTTATTGTTGCTGTAATCAAAGAAGCAGTGCCCCATATGCCTCTACAAAGATCAGAAGTGATCAGAGCTGTAATTGTACGTACATGTAAAGAACTCAAACGCGACAACGGTATGATAATACAATATGATGACAACGCAGCAGTTGTCATTGATCAAGAAGGAAATCCAAAGGGAACTCGAGTTTTTGGTGCGATCGCTCGAGAATTGAGACAGTTGAATTTTACGAAAATAGTTTCATTAGCTCCTGAGGTATTATAAAAACTAATAGATGAGACTATGTAGGGTATCTGAAAAATATTCAACTCAAATTACTTAGTAGAATTTAGTAGTAGATTGTGTCTCACGCATATACCTTTAATAATTCAAATAAATAAATAAAAAAGCAGAACAGAACATGTTGATTAGATAAAAATTTGGAGGCACTAATAATTATAGTTCATCATGGGCAGGGACACTATTGCAGACCTAATAACGGCTATACGAAATGCTGACATGGATAAAAAGGGAACGGTTCGAGTCGCATCTACGAATATTACCGAAACCATTGTTAAAATACTTCTACGAGAAGGCTTTATTGAAAATGTAAGAAAACATCGAGAAAAAAATAAATATTTCTTAGTTTCAACTCTGCGACATAGAAGAAATAGGAAAGGACCTTATAGAACTATTTTAAAACGGATCAGTCGACCTGGCCTACGAATCTATTCCAACTATCAACGAATTCCTAGGATTTTAGGAGGAATGGGGATTGTAATTCTTTCTACTTCTCGAGGTATAATGACAGACCGAGAGGCTCGACTAGAAGGAATCGGGGGAGAGATTTTGTGTTATATATGGTAAGTAATCTCTCCGGTATCCGAAAAAAATCCGTAACTTTCTATTTGTTTTGTGAAAAAAGAGGAAGGGCGGGCTCTCTAAAATCACTCCTCCTCCATTAGTTGATACTTCAAAGGGGGTTATCCGGAATGAAAGACCAAAAATGGATTCATGAAGGTTTAATTATTGAATAACTTCCCAATGGTATGTTTCGAGTTCGTTTAGATAATGAAGATTTGATTTTAGGTTATGTTTCAGGAAGGATACGACGTAGTTTTATACGAATACTACCGGGCGATCAAGTCAAAATTGAAGTAAGTCGTTATGATTCAACCAGGGAGCGCATAATTTATAGGCTCCGCAACAAAGATTCAAATGATTAGGTGGCTTTTTCAACATCCCTTTCGTTGGGACACAATTCGAGGTTAAAAATTTCAAGAGACTTATTTTCTTCTAAAAAGCGGATTCGTAATTAAAGCAAGGAAAAACAAATTATGAAAATAAGGGCCTCCGTTCGTAAAATTTGTGAAAAATGTCGACTGATCCGTAGGCGGGGACGAATTATAGTAATTTGTTCCAACCCGAGGCATAAACAGAGACAGGGATAATCTTTCTAAAAAAAAGATTCTCCAAGGTACCCAATGCACAAATTAAAGGATCTGTTTTGACATGAAATGGATATATCCGTATATCTCTGACTCATATTTATGAGATGATAAAATATGATAAAACCCATACCAAAAGTTGGTTCGCGTAGGAATGGACGCATTGGTTCACGTAAGAATGGACGTAGAATACCAAAAGGAGTTATTCATGTTCAAGCAAGTTTCAACAATACCATTGTAACGGTTACAGATATACGGGGTCGGGTGATTTCGTGGTCCTCCGCCGGTACTTGTGGATTCAGGGGCACAAGAAGAGGAACACCATTTGCTGCCCAAACTGCAGCAGCAAACGCTATTCGTACAGTAGTAGATCAAGGTATGCAACGAGCAGAAGTCAGGATAAAAGGTCCTGGTCTTGGAAGAGATGCAGCATTACGAGCCATTCGCAGAAGTGGTATACTATTAAGTTTTGTCAGAGACGTAACCCCTATGCCACACAATGGATGTAGACCGCCTAAAAAAAGACGTATATAGAAAATAGAATTGAACGTATTTCAAGAGAAATAAATGATTCAATGATCTGATCAAAAAAAATTACTATGCTTCGAGAGGAAGTAGCAGTATCTACTCGGACACTACAGTGGAAGTGTGTTGAATCAAGAACAGACAGCAAGCGTCTTTATTATGGCCGTTTTGTTCTATCTCCGCTTATGAAAGGTCAAGCCGATACGATAGGCATCGCGATGCGAAGGGCTTTACTTGGAGAAATAGAAGGAACATGTATAACACATGCAAAATCTGAAAAGATACCACACGAATATTCTACCGTAGCCGGTATTGAAGAATCGGTACATGAAATCTTAATGAATTTGAAAGAAATTGTATTGAGAAGTAATTTGTATGGAACTTGCGACGCATCCATTTGCTTCAAGGGTCCTGGAACCATAACTGCTAAAGACATCATCTCACCACCTTCTGTGGAAATCGTTGATACTACACAGCATATAGCTAGCCTGACGGAACCGATCAATTTTTGTATTGGATTACAAATCGAGAGGAACCGAGGATATCGTATGAAAACACCAAATAACGCTCAAAAAGGAAGTTATCCTATAGATGCAGTATTCATGCCTGTTCGAAATGCGAATCATAGTATTCATTCTTATGGGAATGAGAATGAAAAACAAGAGATACTTTTTCTCGAAATATGGACGAACGGAAGTTTAACTCCTAAAGAAGCCCTTCACGAAGCCTCCCGTAATTTGATTGATTTATTTATTCCTTTTATACATGCGGAAGAACAAAACATCAATTTAGAGGACAATCAAGATGGGGCAACTTTACCCCTTTTCATCTTTCATGATGAATTGACTAAACTAAAAAAAAACGAAATAGCATTGAAATGGATTTTTATTGACCAATCAGAATTGCCTTCCAGGACCTATAATTGCCTCAAAAGGTCCAATATACATACATTATTAGACCTTTTGAATAAGAGCCAAGAAGATCTTCTGAAAATTGAACATTTTCGAATAGAAGATATAAAACGGATATTGGGCATTCTACAAAAGCATTTCGTAATTGATTTACCGAAGAATAAGTTTTCAATTTCATTTGAAAGTTGAAATCCATTGGATTGGATGGATTTCGTCTTTTTTTCTTTGTATTTCAATTTCTAAAGAAAAAATGCATAGGTTTTGAGTCTTCAGTATGATCTGTATATTTGGAATAGACCCAGAAGTAAATTGAATAAATGTACGTATCTAGGGAGGATTCACTTTGAAGTGACTATTCCCTAGATACAGAGATTGTGTTATTTATTTCACGGCGGAATCAATTTAAAAAAGGCCTAAAGTTAGAGATTTATCAATAGGTAATGTTGCTCCAATACCCAACCAAAGGGCTACTGCGGTACCAATCAAAAAGACGGTTGTAGCTACTGGACGGCGAAATGGGTTTTGGAATTTATTAACATTCTCCAAAAAAGGTACTGTTAATAATCCGGCCGGTACTGAAGCCATTAAAAGAACACCCAATAACTTATTTGGCACTGTACGGAGTATTTGAAATACGGGAAAAAAGTACCATTCGGGTAATATTTCCAAAGGGGTTGCAAATGGATCTGCGGGTTCACCAATCATTGACGGTTCTAGAACTGCTAAACCTACGTTACATGCAATAGTACCCAAAATTACTACTGGAAAAATATATAAAAGATCATTGGGCCATGCGGGCTCGCCATAATAATTATGACCCATCCCTTTGGCCAATTTAGCTCTTAATACAGGATCATTCAAATCAGGTTTCTTTGTTATTGGGATAGGTGAATTCTTACGGATCCATCCCCCGAAAGAACCGGACATGATAATTTTTCATCATCCGGCTCGAGCACGAATCAAAGGAATCAAAGAGATCCGTAGAAAATATATATGTCATCCAGATCAACACATATATGACTCTATCAAAAAAAAAAAAAATTTACTGGATGCAATGTAATTTTCTGGAATTGCAACTACCCCTTGAAATGATTCAGTTTTGACAATTCCCGGTAAATGCTCAACACCCAAGTGGGCTTACAAAAATGATTCTGCTCAAGTGCTTTTTGGGTCGTCTTATGCCTTGTTATTGGCGTTTATCCCCAAAATATTTTTAATCGTCTTACATACAAAGGATTTACTTGTTACTAAATATAGTTTAGCCTGTGTTTTTCTTTAGATCCCCTGTTTCACTCTGATAGTATGATAGGTCGGAATCAATGCAGAGGAAATGAATGCATTTCAATACTATATTAAGTAAGTGAAATGGAATAGATAAAACAAAATCTGTATCGTGCCACATTACTTATTTTACTGGATCTTACAGAGCCTATTCATGCACAACATGATTTAATTCGGGTCTAATCATAGAAAAAGTTCTCCTGAAGCGAACCAGCCTATCTTATGTATGGGGCTTACGTGGTGGTTAGAACAGAGACACATTTGGTTATAAATATAAATTCCAATGTGGCGGAGAAAATCATATATCTGCATGGGCCAATCAATAGTTCAAGTCGCACACTCCCATAATCCATATTCTCTTCGTAGAATCCACTTCAACTATTCGTATCAAATAAGTAATACAATATTGCAATTGCAGAGTTGAAGGGAAATATCCAAACACATGTCTTATTTTTTTTTTTTCAATAATCCATATTTGTAGCAATGAAATACTATTATTCCTACCCAAATTGATAGATAATTGATTACAAATATCTAGGATCCGCCTTTTCTATACGCTATAAAGGACCGGAAATACCTTGCTTACGTATCATTAAGAAGTGCATTAACATAAATACGGCAGTAAGAAGAGGTAATACAAAAGTGTGTAAACTATAAAAACGAGTCAAAGTAGATTGACCCACACTAGCGCTTCCGCGTAATAACTCGACCAAGGGCGATCCTATTACAGGGATAGCGTCAGGTACGCCTGTTACGATTTTGACTGCCCAATAACCAATTTGGTCCCAAGGTAAGGAATAACCAGTTACACCAAAGGATGCGGTCAATACACCAAGAATCACACCCGTAACCCAAGTCAATTCACGAGGCTTTTTAAATCCACCGGTGAGATACACACGAAATACGTGCAGGATCATCATTAGGACCATCATACTTGCCGACCATCGATGAACTGAGCGGATTAACCAACCAAAGTTAGCTTCAGTCATTATGTATTGAACCGAGGTAAAAGCCTCGGTAACGGTTGGACGATAGTAAAAAGTCATGGCAAATCCCGTAGCTACTTGTACTAAAAAACAAGTAAGCGTAATACCTCCTAGACAATAAAATATGTTGACGTGAGGAGGAACATATTTACTAGTTATATCATCTGCAATCGCCTGAATTTCGAGACGCTCTTCGAACCAATCATATACTTTATTGAGATAGGTAAACCAAAGGAACTCCCCCTCCGAGAACCATATATGAGAATTTCATCTCGTATAGCTCAAGCAAAAACACCCCAATACTGGTTGCAACAGATATGTAATAGGAAGTTTGAAACTTCTTCTTAGTACTCCATTCAATTTTCTCTGTAAATAGCAAATACGAAGAAGCAAAAAACCTAAAGCTCTTCTTTGTTTTATGATGATAATGCCAAAATATCAAGTCAGCTCATTCATCTTTATGTTGATTGTTACAGGCCTCTTGAATTTTCTCTGTCTCTATTTTTTTTATTGTTTTTATTTGTGTATTATATATATAATGTGAATTTTTTTGTTTATTATTGATAGGAATTTTCTTGTTGAGACCCTATAAATCGATTGAAACCTTAGATTCATACTAGAACCACGATGATTGAATAAAGCCCCCAACCCAAGCTAAGCCCAAGGGTTCTCTGAGTAAGAACCATTGGATCATCACTTATTCACTGAATAGGTGAAATGACTTGACTCAAAATCCAGATAAACTTTTGTATTTGTCTGTTGATCAAAATAAGCAAACAAATAAGCATAAAAATAATTTTGAAAGAAGAACAATCCTTCGCTTTATAATTATTAAATATTAAATCCTTAGAATAAATCCTTAGAAATTTTTGAGTCCGGTCACGAGGTCCGAATAGTAGGTATGAATCATAGTTCAAATATTTCTTTTCTTGATCTATTTCATTCCATATATTCCGTGCTCCGGATACTACAATCAATATCCGACGAGGCAGAACCCATCTCTTTCAAAATGACAGACCCATTCTCTGTATTATCAATAGGATCAATTATAACAAGTCACACACTCATATTCCGGAAATACCGAAACAAAGGGATTTCGCGGTCGAACTGCCGGAAGGGCCTATAAATCCTAGTCCTAAGTGATTCAGTTTGGATTGAAAAGCCCGGACTTAGTGATTCTTATAGACCTAATTCATTGAAATTCCATCCAATAAAACAGAAGAGTTATAAATCTCCAAAATAATAGATAGGAATACCGCAAATAGAGCCATTGCGACACCCATCAAGGGGGTAGTTCCCCATCCAGGAGCTACTTTACCATATTCCGAATTCAACGGTTTCAATAAATTTCCTAGACCTGTTTGTCTTGGTCTTGGACCAGATCTAGAATTACCCTCAACGGTTTGTGTAGCCATAAATCCTATTGCATTGGTTGAGATCTGTTGACTTTGTATACCATTCCGTTGTAAATAAACGATCTTATCATAGATCCATTGTGGTCTTGAAATTATATAATAATGGAAACAGCAACCCTAGTCGCCATCTTTATATCTGGTTTACTTGTAAGTTTTACCGGGTACGCCTTATATACCGCTTTTGGGCAACCCTCTCAACAACTAAGAGATCCATTCGAGGAACACGGGGACTAGTAGAAGTAAAGTAATGAGCCTCCCATACTGGGAGGATCATTACTTCTACTTCAATTGAGATAATAAAAAATCATTTTTTAGTCGGAACCTTAGGTGGTTCTCGAAAAAAGATAGCGAAAAAAATGATTCCTAGAGTCGAGACTAAGAGGAATGTATAAACCAATGCTTCCATAAATAAATTCGATCGTGGTTTACAATTATAGCTTCCACACCTGTTCATTTGGTTTGGGATTATCTCCCAAAAAAAGAAAAGACAAAAGTCAAATAAAAAGCAGCGATTTAGCTCAAAAATTTCTCTCGTAACCTATATAAAAGTTAAATCACAAAAATACAATCAATAGAGGCGAAAGATACCAGATCAATGTTGTATCAGACTGCCTGTCTCCTTGTAGTAGGATCCCCAAGTTTTTGGAACGCTCCAAATTCCACTTGAGCATCCAAATCCGGGTCAATACCAGCAAAAACATCTCTGAACAAGGTTCTAGCTCCATGCCAAATGTGTCCGAAAAAGAAGAGCAAAGCAAATGAAGCATGCCCAAAAGTGAACCAACCTCTCGGACTGCTACGAAAAACACCATCGGATTTCAAAGTAGCACGATCTAATTCAAAAATTTCACCTAATTGAGCGCGTCTAGCATATTTTTTCACAGTTGCAGGATCATTATAACTGACTCCATTGAGTTCGCCGCCAAAGAACTCAACAGTTACTCCTACTTGCTCGACACTATACTTAGATTCTGCCCTTCTAAAAGGCACATCGGCTCTCACAATTCCGTCTCCATCTACCAAAACCACTGGAAATGTTTCAAAAAAGGTAGGCATACGACGTACAAAAAGCTCACGCCCCTCTTTATCTCTAAAGATAGGATGCCCTAACCATCCAACAGCTATTCCATCCCCGTTGTCCATTGAGCCCGCTCTGAATAATCCCCCTTTTGCTGGATTATTGCCGATGTAATCATAAAAAGCTAATTTTTCGGGAATTTTAGACCAAGCTTCTGATAAACTCTGATTTTCCGCTAGTCCGGCACCAACCCTTCGATATATTTCTTGTTGGAAGTATCCCTGATCCCATTGATAACGAGTGGGGCCAAATAATTCGATGGGGGTAGTTGCTGAACCATACCACATAGTTCCTGCAACAACAAAAGCTGCAAAAAAGACAGCAGCAATACTACTGGAAAGGACAGTTTCAATATTACCCATACGTAATCCTTTGTATAGGCGTTGGGGCGGACGGACACTAAGATGAAATAGGCCCGCTAATATGCCCAATGTCCCCGCTGCAATATGATGAGAGGCTATCCCTCCCGGAACAAAAGGGTCAAAACCTTCTACGCCCCACGCAGGACTTACAGATTGTACTTTTCCCGTTAGTCCATAAGGGTCGGACACCCATATTCCAGGACCATATAAGCCTGTTACATGAAATGCACCAAACCCAAAGCAAGCTAACCCTGAAAGAAATAAATGAATTCCAAAAATCTTTGGCAAATCCAAAGAAGGTTTTCCTGTACGTTCATCACGGAATATTTCTAGATCCCAATACACCCAATGCCAGATGGCTGCCAAGAAGCACAAGCCAGAAAACACAATATGCGCTCCGGCCACACCTTCGTAACTCCAAATACCCGGATTTGTTACAGTCCCTCCTGTGATACTCCAACCGCCCCATGAATTGGTTATTCCTAAACGAGTCATGAAGGGTATAACGAACATACCCTGTCTCCACATTGGATCAAGAACGGGGTCAGAGGGATCAAAAACTGCTAATTCGTATAGAGCCATTGAACCCGCCCACCCAGAAACTAGAGCTGTATGCATTATATGGACAGCAAGCAATCGACCGGGATCATTCAATACGACAGTATGAACACGATACCAAGGCAAACCCATTAAAATACCCCTTTATCAAAGAAAACTAGACACTATGTAACTTTATCGCATTGGAAAAGACTATGCTATAGACTTCTGCTTTTCAGTGGATTATTTCGGAGCAAGGGTTCATATTTATTTTATTCCATTTTGTTGGTAATAATGGAACAATTCTGTTCGTAGGAACAAAGAAAAGCAGATCTATTCTATACCCGATAAGTACCAATACGCAATGGGAGGATTGGCCCCCTTTATCTATGCATTTGTTCATAGAAACTTGTTTGGCATTCGAACAGCCATAAGATTTTTCTTTTATTCGTCTTCCTATACGAACTTTTCAATCTTCTGAAAACAATAAGTTACGTTTCCACATTAAAGTTAAATCTAATACTTAACTCTTTTGTCTTTGCATTTGATGCCTATTGGTGTTCCAAAAGTACCCTTTCGGAGTCCGGGAGAGGAGGATGCAGTTTGGGTTGACGTATAGTGCGACTTGTCAGCCATATTGGGTCATATGGGATTTCCCCGTTCTCGCCCCCGATCGAGATACCCCTGCTTCGCCAAAAAATTGATTAAAACATCAAGAATTTGGAGCGTGAAGTGCAATTAGATCAATTTTTGAGGGATCAATAGTAATATTTTCAATTAGAATAATTTATGGTTGGCTTGGTTGGACCAATAAAATGAAGTATCCAGGCTCCGTTCAGAAAACACTCACCTTCACTTGGTAAGGTAATATGGGTATGATTACCACTTGTATCAGAAAAGCTTCCTAACTTATACCCTATCAGCGATCTCAAACTGCTAATCAATGAAAAAATATGATGACTACATCCATCAAAAGAAGGAAGTAAATGAATTGGAAAAAGGTCGTATCAAAAATAAGCGGTATTTAGATCATTTGTTCTATATGTCCAAATAGAAATCGGTTAGATCTTTACCCGGAGTAGAGCATAAACCTAAAAAAATTGAGGAGGCCCATTCAGGAACAAGAAAATTACATCGTAATTTGGAGATGAAACAATACATCAATGAGAGGTTAATTTGAGATAAGTTTATAGGAGGTATAAAAAAAGTCCTTCTATAATATAAACCAGCACATTGATTTTTTTTGAGCCGTATGCATTCAAAGGTGCGTGTACGGTTCTTAGGGGATGAAATTTTGTCCTATCCTAATCAACCGACTTTATCGAGAAAGATTACTTTTTTTAGGCCAAGAAGTTGATAGCGAGATCTCGAACCAACTTATTGGTCTCATGGTATATCTCAGTATAGAGGATGAGACCCGGGATCTTTATTTGTTTATAAACTCGCCCGGCGGATGGGTAATACCCGGAGTAGCTATTTATGATACTATGCAATTTGTGCCACCCGATGTACATACAATATGCATGGGATTAGCCGCTTCAATGGGCTCTTTCATTCTGGTCGGAGGAGAAATTACCAAACGTCTAGCATTCCCTCACGCTTGGCGCCAATGAGTTTTTTTATTGGATAGAAATAAAGAAGACTATGCCTTCGCCGTATGGAATATGAATAAGAATATTGAGTAATAATAGCATGGCATTTCGAGTTCGGTATGGGCAAACCTTTAATTATTGTTTTTCATAACATGAGATTGTGTATCGGGAGAGTAGTATGAGACAAAAGATATTTCCGATTTTTCTTATCTATCGGGAGTTCATTTCAGCGTCACAATTTTTTGTTTTCACACCAGAATTCTTTTTCTAATAGTTATGTTGAGTACTAAAAAAAACAAGATAATTTTTCCTTCTTTGATTCTTTGATCGGATCAAAAAGAAACTTTGGGATTGCTGAATCACAGACGAGAAAAATTCTAAATTCAATATCGAAAGCAACGGAACCATCATAGTATTTTTTAACTCCACCGAAAGGAAGGGTGGTAAATGGATCACTTAACGATCTGGATTTGATAGATCCTATTTCTCTTTTTCGCGCTGGAAGCGAAAGATAAATTCCATTGTGGAGCCGTATGCAATGCACACTAAATGCCTGTACGGTTGTTCAATCCTATATCTATAGATATTTTTTATTCTTCTTGTTATTCTTTAATCTCTTTCCGTCGCCCGATCATATGAGATAGAGGAATACTTCGTTATTTGATATCATCAGGGTAATGATCCACCAACCTGCTAGTTCTTTTTATGAGGCACAAACGGGAGAGTTTGTCCTAGAAGCGGAAGAACTGCTGAAACTTCGCGAAACCCTCACCAGGGTTTATGTACAAAGAACGGGCAACCCCCTGTGGGTTGTATCCGAAGACATGGAAAGGGACGTTTTTATGTCAGCAACAGAAGCCCAAGCTCATGGAATTGTTGATCTTGTAGCAGTCGAAAATACGGGGGATCTTGTGTAAATCTTTGATTCCACCTCAAATAATAAATAATTCGAATGAACTGCGATTTTATATTTTATTTTCTTACCAGGTTAAATTAAAATAAGGTAAAATTTGAATTAGAGAATAGAAGAAGTTCATAATCATCTGGTTAGGAGCGATCTAAACCAACCCTTTTTGTATACGATTCATCATGCCAACTATTAAACAACTTATTAGAAACACAAGACAGCCAATCAAAAATGTCACAAAATCCCCCGCTCTTCGGGGATGTCCTCAGCGTCGAGGAACATGTACTAGGGTGTATGTGTGACTCGTTCAGATCATGAGCTGGAATAAAAAAGGAAATATTTTCCCAGTATCAATGACTAGGAAGGAATTCCTTCATTCATTATCTAAAAAAAGACCTCCATTGCGTATGAAATTTATTTATGGTTTCCATTGGTGCAAATCCAATCACCTTAATAGGAGATGATAAGCAATTCCCCTTTGGTAGCAAATGGTTATCCATTAAGCGGGGACTTTAGTATTTAAGAAGCAGAAAAGTAGTACTCTCGCTCTTGCACGAACGGCTTAATAGGGTCAGCTACCTAGCCAACTTTCATAATTAAATGCCGTTACTGTATGGGTAGATCTCATTGTGAAAAGATCTATTATTGAACAATTCATGGGTAGAGTCAAAGAATGTGAACTGTACAAGTTACTACTAACATTGCTTAAATTAAATGGGGAAGCGACTCCGGTGTATAGAGAGAACCTCACCGTTTACGAAGTAACCATAGAAACGATGGAACCCGCTATTTTTTTATCCATTTACCTTTAACTACTTAATTTATACTTTGTTTGATACTAAAACTCGATCTTAAATTGAAAATTGAGTTTTTTTGATACTTTGATACCTAGTAGCGATACAATTTCAATTTTGTATTTCGAGGTGAAATGCCCGTAAAAAATCGTGGTTGGGAAGGTCAGAGTAGCAAAAGCCATTGGAATTTTTATTTTATACATCGGAAGAATCCGTTTTGTTATTAATAGACCGGGAAAGGGAAAAAGAATAACTAAAAGAAAATAAATCAATTAGTTATTCATTAAAGTTTAAATTAATTCAATGACCAGAATTAGACGAGGATATATAGCACGGAGACGTAGAACGAAAATTCGTTTATTTGCATCAACTTTTCGAGGGGCCCATTCAAGACTTACTCGAACTATTATTCAACAAAAAATAAGAGCTTTGGCTTCTTCTCATCGAGATAGGGGCAGACAAAAGAGAAATTTTCGTCGTTTATGGATCACTCGGATAAATGCAGTAATTCGAGAGATTAGGGTATCCTATAGTTATAGTAGATTCATAAATGATCTGTACAAGAGGCAGTTGCTTCTTAATCGTAAAATACTTGCACAAATAGCCATATCAAATACAAATTGTCTTTACACGATTTCCAACGAGATCATTAAATAAGAGATTGGGGGGAATCCGCCGAAATGATTTAAAGTAAAGAAACAGAGGTCCCCGGAGCTTTTTCTCCGGGAAGGTTTAGTAAAAAGTGATTATGATATGATAAAGTAGTAAAAATAAACGAACACGTTTCAATAAAAAAATATTTTTTTCTTACGATTTTTTTTACGACGTGTCAATCCAATCTGAATTCTCGAATTTTTCGAACAAAATATCAACCCCGGTTGGGATTCGGATTGGAATTTTGATTCAATCAATTGAGAAGTAATCCTATTTCTTTCGCGTTCGAGGACCTGTAGTTCTAGGAGTAGACTCAGTTCTCTCAAATTGTTTCTCATTATTAAGAAAAGGTAACGAAGATAAAATACGAGCTTGTTTTATAGCAGTAGTAATTAATCGTTGTTGTTTCAAAGTCAATCTATTCACTCGTCTAGATAATATTTTTCCTTGCTCACTAATAAATCGACTAATTAAACTCATGTTTCTATAATCAATTCGATCCCCCGATCCGATTGGGGGCAAACGCCTACGAAAAGATCGCTTGGATTTAAGAAAAAGCTTGGATTTATCCATGGTTTATTCCTTATCTCTAAAATCCTATTTCTTAATTCAAATTTTTGATTTGACAGAAATAGGAGTTGATTGGTTTATGGTTTTTTGAATATTATTATATGTAATTTTTACAGATTTGGTCCACTTTCTTGAAGGGAGGGTACAAACACGCTCTATTTTTTTATCTCCCCGTGAATCGTATGTTTGTAACAAGAGGGACAGAATTTTCTCAATTCTAATCGACTAGGCGTATTGTGGCGATTCTTTTGGGTAATATATCTAGAAATGCCTGGTGATTCCTTATTAATATCGTTTCGGACACAACTGTTACATTCCAAAATAACTCTTATTCTGGCATCTTTACCCTTGGCCATGAACCTCCTTTAAATTTTGGATTCACTCAATTCTTTCATTTTCGATCCAAAACGAAAAAAAAAAAGAAGTTGCTGACCCGAAATCAAATTATGTTATGAAAGATTTCGTTGCAATCAATAAAGAAAAATTAAGAATAAGTAATACAAAGATTTCTAACTATCAATATAATCTCAGCATAGTATTTCGTTTAAGTATCTCGTATGATTTTGTTGCCCTCGACCCGATTTCCAGTTCCGTCGTTCTCCCTCCATTAATTCGAGCCAAAAAGTTTCACTGCGATTGCGATTGACTCCACTTTTTTATCTTTCTTTAAAAACTACCAAAAGACCAAAACAAAGAAAGAAAAAGGGGATTAGTCACAGATAATTTATCTCTAATCTTCTTAAGTCCTTCGCATGCCAATAACTAGAATGAAAAAAAGGGGAATGTCAACGCATCCGGGAATAAGCGATTGATCTCTATCAATAAACCTGCCAAAGAACCGAACCATAGAGTACTTAGCACAGGTGCCACAGAGAGATATGTTTTTATATCTCGCATTGAAAATCCTCCTTTTTTATTGTAATACATATATGATTAGATGCATATGTAGTTAAGGATCACTTGTATTTGTACGTGAAATTCCTAACTAAAATGGATATATAAAATTACCCGGTAGATTAGATTTTCCTTTCCTTACAAGAACAAGAATCTTTCCTTTTTCGGAACATTACCACTAAAGTTTTATTTATATGTTGGGTTTCATTTCATATGTATATAATTCTTTTTTTATTATATGTTATATGAGCCACGAGACCAAAAAGAATAACTGACACGAACATTTGTATATCAATGGAGTAAATAATGATGTGGAAAACAAGACGTGGATTCTCTACAATGACACTGTAGTCCAATTTAATTGAAAGGGATGTAGCGCAGCTTGGTAGCGCGTTTGTTTTGGGTACAAAATGTCACGGGTTCAAATCCTGTCATCCCTACCTATTACTTATCCTATGGGCATTAACGAAGGATCAATAGCGATCAATGAAAATGAAATTGGACATACCTAATCTTTGAGTTTATGATATGATACTATAAACGCGTGCAAAATTTCTGGGGGTCCAATTAAAATCCTTTTCTTTACGATCTTATCGAGTGTGATAAGAAAGCGCTCTTAGTTCAGTTCGGTAGAACGCGGGTCTCCAAAACCCGATGTCGTAGGTTCAAATCCTACAGAGCGTGGTTTCACTCTTCTTATTCTTAGGTCGAGAATTACAATAAAATGACTTTATTGATTTATTGACTTGAAAAGCAATCTGAATTTGACCTCCTCCTTATCTTTAATCCGCAGGAGGTCAATCAAAGAAAAAGAGATGTTTGTTACTTAATCAAAGGTCCAACTGATCCCCACGCCTATATTGTAAATATGCAGTTACGAATAATCCAGCCAAAGTAATAGGAATTAGACCTAACACGATTCCAAATAGTAAAACTTCAATCATTTTAACTTGTTTGAAAGAGGAAAAAGGGGTAGGTAATATCTATTTCTAAATATTAATCCAAATCAATCATGAATCTCAATAACCAAGAATTTACAATTGCCATGGGAGTAACTATAATCGGGAATCTCACAAAAACATTTATTTTTTTTTTTCATTTTTCATTCAGTCAATTTCAAATAAGTCGTATCTTGTTCAGCCCAATAAATAGAGCTGAGGTTATAGTTAAAGCCGCCAGTAGAAAACCGAAATAACTAGTTATTGTAGGCATGAAAAAGCTAACTGAGATACATTTTATTTATACATATGTTTATGAAACACTTACCTAATTTTCGATTTTTATAGATACGAAGATAATAAAAAAGACCAATTGACAAAAAAAGTCCCAATGGAATTGAAAGTTTTTGCTTTTTGAGTCATTATTCATTATAAATAAGTGGCACTAATAAAGATCAAGTAACATAAGTAAAAAAAAGCTTAATTCATTATCTATGACATCTACCGATCGCAAAATTCCGGATTCATTGAGCAACTCTTGAGTTCTGGAGTCAAATAATAGTAATAAGAATTTTGTCATGGAACAAGAAAAAGGGAAACTCTCCGTGAATCACTATGAAATAAATAAAATTTTGAAAATCCTTTCTATTTTCGTCGTTTATACTCTTTTTAAATAGAGTATTGACTCTATTTTCGATTTTGGAACAAATGGCCTTCTAACAAAAATACCCTTTTATTTGAACTCGTTATATTCAGTAGTAGGTTCGTTAATTGCACATAATATCTCGCATGAAAAGAAATAATGTATGATTGCTCGCAAAATTAAAATAAAAGAAAACTTGTATTTTGGTTCAATTTCAATTCACTTTGTTGTTTTTTAAGGCCTGTAATCTCATTATCTTTTACTTATAGTTATAGGCTAGATTTTACATTCCATTTTCCATCTTATGTAGTCCCACCCTTTTAGATAGCTCAAGAGGAAGTTAGATAGCTCAAGAGGAAGCTTTGCCTATTATCCAATAACGTTTAATACAAGAACGATTGTCTCGCAAATATTGTTTGTGCCGTTTTTTTCATCGAGTACTTTCTACTATTGTTATTGTACTAAAT